TTTTCTTTTTGAAAAGACGTGAATTGACTTCTTTGAAGTAATGAGACTCTTCAAATGCAAATTGGAATATTCGTGGAAAATGAATCGCAACAAATGCAAAGAAGGAACATCTTTGATCCAACATTGAAGCATTTGAACCAAAATTTCCATATGGATGGGATGGGGTATTAGTAAATCTGACACAATATTTAAATGTGAGAATTTATCCTCTAAAAAAGGGAATATTGAATGAATAGATCGTAAATTCTGAGATTTTGGTCTTTTTTTTTCTTCAAGAGAAGATACTAATCGCGACAAGAATGGAATTTCCAGAATGACTCCAAAACCTTCTGATAGTATTTGAGAAGAAAAAGAATACTTCTGTTGATACATTCGAGTAATAAAACGTTTCACAAGTACTAAACTGGATTTATTGTCATAACCAACAATTTCCGCGGGTTCGTAAAAAAGAAAACTATTGAAACTATGATCATGAGCAAGTGAGTAAATATACTCCTGAAGGAGTAGTGGATATAGGAAGTTTTGTCGCCGAAATGTAGATTTTTTCAATCTAAATATCCTTGGAATTCTGCCATTTACATACATTTTTACTGGAACCAAAAAAGGGCGGCACTTCTTGTGTTATGAAAGAATACATAGTGCAATATGGTCAGAACGGCGTATGTGTATATTTTATGTAGTAGAATCTTACTATGCTGTTACTTTATATATTTTCTATATTTTCTATTTTTTTTTTTTTTATTTTGTACTCTATATAATAATTTTATAAAAATCTCTTATTCTTTTACTATTGTACTATATACTGTACTGTATACTGTACTGTAATAGTACAGTAATTTAAATCATGTAATAGTAATCTAAGAAGTAAAATATTCTATAAAAGTAAGAACAAATAAAGAATATATACCCCGGAAACAGAGAGTCCAATCTACAGATCTCTTTCCTTTCTATCAATTTGGTTTTCTTTAAAATAAATAAAGAAAAGAATCATAAGAAAAAGGGGTAAAAATCTTTTATTTTTGCAACCCAATCACTCTTTTGACTTTGGAAATTTTTTTTTTATCACTATACTATTTCTTCTGCACATCCGTCTCCCATCCATAATAAAGAATAATTAGGATTCATTAAAAAAGAATCAACGGTCTACTCACAATTCACAATAGAACCTTTTCCCACATCAGGCACTAATCTATTTTTAACGTCTAATTAGTAATTTGATCGGGCAATCATTCAAATTAAGAAGATAAGCTCGTTACTTTTTTATCTTACTCAAATTAAAGCCATAAGGCTCTATCCATTTATTCACTAGACCTGCCTATAAAATATTTTACTAAACTTTAAAATTTTTCTAAAAATCACAAATTATAATTTTGCATTTTTTCTATTCTTTTTACGACATGCTTTTGTTTCCATTCATTACCTTTCTGGATCAGTCGCGGTCTTATAAACTCTGCCAATAGTCTAGACGAATTTTTTCATCAAAATGTGTAAAAGATCTTAGTCGCACTTAAAAGCCGAGTACTCTACCGTTGAGTTAGCAACCCGGATCAATATGAAGTGTAGATATGATCAAAATAAAAAAAAGAATGGAACTTCGCTGCACAACTACGTCAAAACATAAAAATATCAAGCGGATAAGGTTTTAAAAACAAGAGATTCAAAATAGAATTGGAAAATGGAAAAACCACTTAGATCCTCCTAAAGTGAAAGAAAAATCAATAGAGAGTGGGGATCAAAAGATCTATATGGATCTACGATCAAATTCTATTTGTTTGAGACGCCATTGTCAATATTAATGTACTTTTTAGGAAACAAATTTCAAGAAATTCTAGAGAATTATGAGCGAAAAAAGAAGAAAGGTACAATACAAATATGACCCCCCTTTTTGGGGGGGGTTACGCAACAATAAAAAAGAAAAAGAATAAGATAAGATAGATACTAGTTAGCCTACCATTTTTTCTTGAGGACTTTTTCTTTTTTTTTTCAAAATCAACTAAGAGTTCTTTCTTGAAAGAATTCTGCCTTCCTTAAAATATCATGAACAGTTCCTGTGGGTTGAGCACCCTTTTCAAGGAAATAGGAAATAGCCGGAGCATTTGAATAAGTTTGATTCTTTATCGGATCATAAAAACCCACTCTTTGAAGATCTCTCCCTTCTCTTCGGGACCGAACATCAATCGCAACGATTCGATAGATGGCTCATTGGGATAAATATAGATAAAAGATGCCCCCTAGAAACGTATAGGAGGTTTTCTCCTCATACGGCTCAAGAAAAAAATAAATTGAATTTGTACTCCTAACTCAAGTTGGGTAGTTTTCAAAGAGTTCAAAAGGAAATCCTTAGAATTTTTTGAGCTGTCTCTAACTATTTTTTCACTCATTCTGATCCAATTGTGAATACAGGTGAAAATAGTGTTTCCTTGTTCCGGAATTCGTTGTCTTTGCTTTGCGCTTTGTTAAATCATTGGGTTTAGACATTACTTCGGTGATCCTTACTCCTTTTCAAAAAGGCAGCAACATACCTTTTGATTTTTCTACAAAAAATCCTACGAAAGATTGATTCCTTTGTTATACACCTTCGATCAAAACAGTTTGAAACAAATTGGAATTTCTCCTTTTTTATTTATATAAATCCTAGATTTTTGATGAGATATTTACAAAGTTGGTCTAACTTATTGATTTTCACTAACCCTAGATTATTATCCCTATAAAAAAATCAATCAGTTTTGCTCGAGCTCCATCATATGCTATACCATTTCTAATACAAATGAATTGAGGTTTTTAGCAGAACAAACTATGTCGAGACAAGAGCATCTTTATTCGTATAGAAAATGGTGGATGTCAGAATCCACAGCCAATCATGTCCTTCAAGTCGCACGTTGCTTTCTACCACATCGTTTCAAACGAAGTTTTACCATAACATCCTCTAATTTTATTCAAATTTGAAACCATATGAAATTTCCCCAATATGAATAGTCATTGGTCAAACCGATACACAAGAATTCACACTTATCTATCTATATATTTATCCGGAAAGTATTTCCCTGAATTTAACCCCATATATTGTTTTTTCATATAAAGAAAATAACACGAAAAAGTAATTGTTTTAAGCAAACTTATTGAAATCCTCAACTCTAAAAAAAAAAAAAAAAATAAATACCATGAAATTTCATTTGGATTTAAAAAGCATGATGTGAAAATTCACATCTCATAGATATGGGGCATAAAGTATAAAAAGTATAAATAAATAACTAACCCACTTCAATACGCCAAAACGTATTTTTTGAATGAAAAAAAATAGGATTCAAAGAATCATTCTTGAAATTCCTATTAGAGAATATTCTATCCAATATGAAACAGAAAGTTGTTTCATTCAGTTTAAAATATCAATAGAGAAGAATTTTTTTTTCTGACAAAAATGATCTGGGACGGAAGGATTCGAACCTCCGAGTAACGGGACCAAAACCCGTTGCCTTACCGCTTGGCCACGCCCCATTTTTTTTTTTTTCTAAGAAACAATTAAGCTAAATATTAGCTTATTCGTCAACAACCATCAAAAATACATATAGGACATGATGTCGCTAGGATTCAATAATCCATAATTGATCATTACACAGAATTCAATTAAGATAGAGTATGAAAGTAGAATTCTTTTATTCTCATTTGATTGGAGAATGCAAGTAAGGATTCTTGATTGGGAAGAAAAAGAAGAATTTGTTTTTCTGCCTTTTTCATTTTTCCCTCATAAAAACAACTCAATCCAATCTGATAATTTATCATCATTTCAATTTAACTTTGAAAAACAATAAAAAAATATTTGTTATGTTTAATATCTTTAGTTTCGTCTGTATCTGTCTTAATTCTACCCTTTATTCGAGTAGTTTTTTCTTCGCCAAATTGCCAGAGACTTATGCCTTTTTCAATCCAATCATAGACATTATGCCGGTGATCCCTTTATTCTTTTTTCTTTTAGCCTTTGTTTGGCAAGCCGCTGTAAGTTTTCGATAAAAAAATACATTAGAAAAATATGACATTAGGAACCCTCGGTTCAAAAAGGAAAATTAGGGTATCTTTTCTTTTCTATTGAATTTAAATAAAGGGGAGATAATTTTTAATAAGCTTATTTCCTTTTCTATAACATGGCAAAAATTTTTGGTAACGAAAAAAGAAGAATCTTCTTATATTAGAATCTATTAGAAAGAAATTCGTGAAAAATGCATTTGAAAAATCATCTTTAGGCCGTCTCATATCAAAATAATGTATAGTGTGTGTCGTAAAATAGGTAATCTATTTCCTTCAAAAAAAAAAAATGATCTTATCTTGGAGATTGTGTAATGCTTACTCTTAAACTCTTCGTCTACACAGTAGTAATATTTTTTGTTTCTCTCTTCATCTTTGGATTCTTATCTAATGATCCAGGGCGTAATCCTGGGCGCGAGGAATAAAAAAGATATGAGATTTGTTTTAAGTTTTTCCTTTATTTTTTCATAGGTAATAGATACTAGATAAAGATAAAAAGATAAAAATAGATAAAGATAAAAAGATAAAAAATTCATAAAGGAATCAAAGGAGTCGGAGAGAGAGGGATTCGAACCCTCGGTACGAATCATTCGTACAACGGATTAGCAATCCGACGCTTTAGTCCACTCAGCCATCTCTCCCCATTCCCAATTTGAATTTTCTTATGTGATATGACACATGAAGTCAAGATTGAGAACAATTCGGATTTTTCTTCTTTTTCAAAAATGATTTGAATATTTTGTACAAAAGGTTCATTTCCCCGGCCCGGTTAAGTACTGGCCGGGCCAGTACTTATTTTGTTCCAACGAATCGAAATTTTTATTGAAACAAGAAGATCCATTTTCATGATTCTGAGTTGGACAAATGGTCCATTCATACCCAATAATGAATATGTAGCGGGTATAGTTTAGTGGTAAAAGTGTGATTCGTTCTATTAACAACTTCGATAGTTAAAGGGTCTTTTTTTTATTCCGATCAAA